ATATTTGACTTTTTAAGACAATTATAGAACTTGTGAGGCAATTCTAATTGGTCAATAAAAAGAGATTTCAATTCGATTTCGTTTTTTGTTTTCCTTAGATTAGCTACTCGATGATGAAAAGTAAAAAAAGGTAAAGTAAACCTGTGCTGATTGTTCTCGAAATGTAAGTTTTCTTCTTCCGCGTGTAGAAAAGGAAGAAATAAATTAATTAAATTCCGAGAGGCCTCATGAAGTGCCTCTTTAGGAGTTAAACTCCCGTTTGTCCAGATTTCAAGAAAAAGCATCTCTTCTTTTTCATTTCCATTCTCATAAGAATGAATACTATGATTTGCGTTTCGAACAGGCATGAATACAGCATCGATAGGATGACTTTCCTCGTGAAAGTTTTTTGGTAGTTTTAGATAATATCCTCGATTTCTCTGGATTTGTAATCCAATACAAAAATGAATTGGTTCTGTTAGTGTAGCTATATGCTGTGTGTTATCAATGATTTCCACAGAAGTTGGTAAGATAATATCTTGAGCAGTTACACATCCAGGGCCCTGGAAACAAATGGACGCGTTGCTAATTCCATACAGATTACTTCGCAATACAATTTCTTTCAAATTCATTAAAATCTCATGTACTGATTCTTGAATACCCACTATCGTAGAATATTCATGTGGTATTTTTTCAAATTTTGCTTGGGTGATGCATGTTCCTTCGATTTCCCCAAGCAAAGCTCTTCGTATTGCAATGCCTATTGTATCGGCTTGTCCTTTCTTAAGTGGAGACAGAATAAAGCGTCCATAATAAAGACGCTTACTATCTGCTCGTGATTCAACACACTTCCAACGTAGTGTCCGAGTAGATACTCTTACTTTCTCGCGAACCATATTAATATTATTTGATCAGATCATTGAATTGTTTATTTCTCTTGAAATCTATTTCATTTTGATTTTTATACACGTCTTTTCTTAGGGGGCCTACAGCCATTATGGGGCATAGGGGTTACATCACGTACGAAACTTAATAGTATACCACTTCTTCGAAGAGCTCGTAATGCTGCATCTCTACCGAGACCGGGCCCTTTGATCATCACTTCTGCTCGTTGCATCCCTTGATCTATGACTGTACGAATAGCCTTGCCTGCGGCGGTTTGAGCAGCAAATGGCGTCCCTCTTCGTGTACCTTTGAATCCACAAGTACCGGCGGAGGCCCACGAAATTACTCGACCTCGGACATCTGTAATAGTCACAATGGTATTGTTGAAACTTGCTTGAACATGAATAACACCCTTTGGTATTCGGTGTATATTCTTACGTGACCCAATTCGGGCATTTCTCTGGGAACCAGTTCTTGGTATAGATTTTGCCATACTTTACTTTATCATCTTATAATGAGAAATTAGAGGTATATGGATATATCCATTTCATGTCAAAACAGATCCTATTTTTGTATTGGTTACTTTATGTTTGTTAGAGAGTTACCTTATGCTTGTTAGAGAGTCTATTTTCAAAAGATTATCCTTGTCTTTGTTTATGTCTCGGATTGGAACAAATTACTATAATTCGTCCTCTCCTACGGATCAATCGGCATTTATCACAAATTTTACGAACGGAGGCCCTTATTTTCATAGTTGTCATTCCTAAACTGAATTCTGAATCTACTTAGTGGAAGAAAATCAATCTCTGGAAATTTGAAACCCGAACCTCGAATTGTATTTTCATCAAAGAAAGGCTGATGGTTAAAAAAAAGCACCTAATCCTAATCATTCGAATCCTTGTTCTTATGAATTAGGAATCCATTTTTTCATTTTAGTTAAAACCTCTCGAAGTATCAAATAAGTTACGAGTAATTAACCCGTCTTTTTTTCTTTTGCCAAATAGTCAATTCTGGTGACAATTCAAATATTAGAAGGATTACCATATATAACACAAAATTTCTCCGCCAATTCCTTCCAGTCGAGCCTCTCGGTCTGTCATTATCCCTTGAGAAGTAGAAAGAATTACAATTCCCATCCCGCCTAAAATTCTCGGAATTCGTTGATAGTTAGAATAGATTCGTAGACCAGGGCTACTGATCCGTTTTAAATTCAAAATACTTGGATACATTCCTTTTCTATTCCTTCTATGTCGTAGGGTTACAACAAAAAAATATTTGTTGTTGTCCTGATGTTTTCTCACGTTTTCAAGAAAACCCTCTCTTAAAAGCATTTTAAGAATGTTTTCCGTGATGTTAGTACATTCTATTTGAACCATCCCTTTTCTATTCATGTCAGCATTTCGTATAGAGGTTATTACGTCAGCAATAGTGTCTCTACCCATGAGAGATTTGAATTCTCCACGTTTTTGATCTAATCAACATGCTTGTTTTTTTACTTTAAATTAGTTTTTAGTTTATTGAATTTTCAAATATTTGAAAAAAAAAAAATTAAAGAGATACGCGTCAAATAAAATTTTTTTGACTACAAATTATCTATTTCATGCAATAACTAAGGAGACGAGTAAAGCTCTACTCTATTAAGCCGGATTCAGATGTGATACTATAATACTTCAGGTGATAATGAAATTATTTTAGTGAAATTTAACTGTCTCAATTCTCGGGCAATCGCGCCGAAAACTCGAGTTCCTTTTGGATTTCCTTCTTGATCAATAACAACTGCTGCATTGTCATCATATCGTATTATCATGCCGTTATCGCGTTTAAGTTCTTTACAAGTACGAACAATTACAGCTCTGATCACTTCTGATCTTTCTAGAGATGTGTTTGGTAATGCATCCTTGATCACAGCGACAATAATGTCGCCAATATGAGCATATTGACGATTACTAGCCCCTATGATTCGAATACACATCAATTCTCGAGCCCCGCTGTTATCTGCGACATTCAAATGGGTTTGAGTTTGAATCATATCATTTTTGAATCTGGTCTTTCAATGCAAAGAGAAAGTCGAAGTAAAAAAAAAAGCAATATTCTTGTTCAAATAAAAGAAAGCCACAATTCTTTTTTTATCGCTACGACTTTTTTCCGTTGGTTCCACCTGTTTAACCTGGCATAATAAATTGAGTTCGTATAGGCATTTTAGACGCCGCTATTGAAATAGCCTTTCTGGCTATATTTTCTCCAACTTCACCCATTTCATAAAGTATTCGACCTGGTTTAACGACAGCTACCCAATATTCGGGGGATCCTTTCCCCGACCCCATACGTGTTTCCGTAGGTCTTAATGTAATAGGTTTGTCCGGAAATATACATACCCATATTTTTCCACCACGGCGCACGTTTCGGGTCATTGCCCGCCGACCTGCTTCTATTTGTCTAGATGTAATCCAAGCGGGCTCAAGTGCCTGAAGAGCATATTTACCGAAAGAAATACGGCTTCCGCGAGAAGATATCCCTTTCATTCTTCCTCTATGTTGTTTACGAAATCTGGTTCTTTTTGGGTTATAGTGGATGGTGCTTTCTCAATACCATCTCTACTACAGAAACGGACATGAGAGTTTCTCCTCATCCGGCTCCTCGCGACCGAAACGATTCCAATTTTCGAATTTTCGTAAAATATACTGAATCCTGGATTTTTTAAGATTTCAATTAATCTCGTTTAAATTAGCAATTTTCATAGCTTGTTTGGGTTTAGAAACCGAAACATTTGAAACAATTTGAGTTATTTTGATTTATGAAGAATGTATTTTATTTTTGTTATTTCTTTTTGCTTTGATTTTTTTTTATTGAATTTTAGTTAAAAAACAAATTCAAAAGAAAAGAATCTGAATAGCAGTAATCTACTAAAAAACTTCACGGGCGAATATTGACTTTTTCAAATCTATTTCAGTTGTAGGATTCGTTCATGCCTTTTGAGAATAAATGAATTGGTTCCTGGTTCGTTTCGCCATCCCACCCAATGAATTATTAAGATTCGTTTTTCAATGGAATCCCCCGTATTCGTGGGTTCTTTCGTTCCCATTGCTTCTCAATTCATGGTTAGGTTTGAATTCTACAATGGAGCCCCCACAGGAGATTTTTTCTTGAGTCAATCTTTTCAGTCTTTGTTGGCTCGGTGCTCTTGATTATTTTTTATTTTTATATGAACGAACGAATTTGACCATAATTAGATCAATCCGTATTGATGCTTTGTCACATTGCCTTATTTGATTTGTGTTCTTCTCAGAAGACTCATAAACCTTACATACATATTAGAATCATATATTATTCAAATTTTTTTTCTAGCTTTCTGTCAAGCTTCCTTTTATCTGCATACTTTATTTTCTATCACAATTCAATTGGTTTTCTTTTCGATGCAATAGAAGAAATCTTGCAGTTGCTACAAGTATATGATCAATATATCGTATTTTGACTGCGTTTTGGTATCCAGATAATACAAAGCGATGAGTTGGTTATTAGTTCTATAGTAATGAGTTCATAGTAAAGGTTGGTTCCTTTTTTTAATCCTATCTTCTCAAAAAAACCAACGAGTCACACACTAAGCATAGCAATTCTATAAAATGATTAATCATTTTTTTATGCAATCCTATAGAAATTAGGAATTTTCAGTAAAAAAAAAATTCAGAAATAAAAAAAGACTGAAAGAAAAGTGTTTGTTGGTTTTTATTTTTTTTGCAATGGATATCGGAAAGACAAGTAACATATTCTTATTAATCCTTATTAATCTTCTACAAATATCCAAATTTTTATGCCTAATACCCCATAGATCGTTCGGACTGTATAGAAACAATAATCTATTTTAGCCTGAATGGTTTGTAGAGGAACCCTACCTTCTCTGATCCATTCGACACGTGCTATTTCTTTTCCATCGAGGCGTCCTGCAATTTGCACTTGAATTCCTTTTGTCTCAGCCTGTTGAGTTAATTCAATTGCTTTTTTCATTGCTTTTCGAAAGGAAACTCGATTCTTTAATTGTCCCGCTATAAATTCGCCAAGAATATTAGGTTGTCCATAAGGGCTTGGAATTCTTGTCACCGTAATGTTGAGTTTTTGGTTCAAACAGTTCAGTTCTTTTT